CAAGGAACGAAAAAAGTCGCAATTTGTCTCTCCCGCCCAGCGTGTGTGCCTACCAACTCAACAAGTAGTTTTAGTTGTTGAAAGGATTCTGGTGAAAAATGAAGAAGGACAAACAAGCAAGAAAGAATTCGAGACGAAACTGCTGGTGGGTAATCTAACCAAATGATGAGGGATTCCTCGAGAAGTTAACAATTAGTCCCCATATTGAATGATTATGAATTATTCAAGGAAGAATGGGTTTGAAACATACACGAGGAAGGTTCTGGGAGCAACATCAGTTGTGAATCTCTTACGAACCAAGAGCCGTGTGAAGTAAGAATTTCATGCACGGTTCTGAATGAGCGGAAAGATCGGAAATCTTCTTTTCGACTCTGACTCTCCTATACCAGTCGTTGCTTTTTTCTCTGTTACCTCTAAAGTAGCAGCTCCAGCTTTATTTACGCGACTCTTCGGTATCATTTTTCCACATCTATCTAATGAGTGGCATATCGTGGTAGGATTATTAGCTACCTCTAGCATGATATTAGGAAATCTAATTGCCGTTACTCAAATAAGCATGAAACGTATGCTAGCTTATCCCTCTATAAGCCAAATTGGATATATTATGATTGGAGTACTTGCTGCAGACCCGGAGAACGGTTACGCAAGTATGATAACTCATACGTTTATTTATATACTCATGAATCTGGGAACTTTTGCTCGTATCACCTCATTCGGTTTACGAACCGGAACTGATAATATTAGGGATTACGCGGGATTATACATGAAGGATCCTGTTCTAACATTCTCTCCGGTTTTACGTTCACCATCCCTAGGGGGTATCCCTCCACCATCCGGTTTTTTCGGTAAACTCTATCTCTTTTGGCATGGATGGAAAGCTGGTTCGTACCCATCAGTTCTGGTAGCGCTCGTCACAAGTGTCATTTCTATCTACTATTATCTCAAAATAATTAAATTAATGTTCACTGGGAAGAATGGGAGGGGCGATGCATCCACAACTTATATACGAAATTCATTAGTTTCTCCATCAATTTCAAAAAGTTCTATTGAAATAGCTATGATCATTCGTGCACTAGCATCAATCCTATCGGGTATATTAATAGATCCCATTATCGGGATCACACGGAATACTTTATTCTAGACTCACTTCTTGTGACGCGAACTTTTCTTTTTCGAATGATTTTTATTAGAAGCCGGTTCTGCTGTCCCAACTAGTCTGTCTCCGCAACTTACGAAATAATTACATCTTCTTCGGTAATTGATCCTGACATTCTCCTATCTAGCTTGGATTTGTCTTTTCGCACCCGGAATCACTTGCTAGGAAAATGATCACCCGTCTACCCCGAAGGAGATATAAGTATTTTCGCGCGATGCACAGCTGGGGTTGGGCAGTGACAACCCATGCTGCTACATCCAAGTATTTAGGCAGAAAGAGAATGCCTATCTTTTTTGTATTTTCATATGTTATTATTTTATTGATACTGAAAAGAAGATTTGCTTGCGAGGCAGGCGTGGGCTTGTCAGGTCGTGGAAAGGAAACTCTCTGTAGGAAGAGGGAATCAACCACCCCTTTAGGGATGATTGATTGCGGGCGAGAATAGATTCGAACCCTCGGCCGTCGTCAGTATGAAGTGGAACCTTACCACTCCATGAAGAAGCAATGAGTAATGGAAAGGGTCCAGGTACCTCGTCTAAACCTGACCTGAGTGGAGTCTCCCAGTTAGTAAATTTGGTAAAAAGGAGATGAAAATTCGGTTCAGCAGTTGACAGGCATATAGATATACTCGTATAATAGGATTGATGAGCGTAACTCCACCGCGTCTCTCTGCTTCGAAAGAAGGGTAGGCATACTAGACTCAAAATGTAGTACCCTCCGCGTGGTACGGAGGTTCGAATCCTACGCGAGGCGTCCGGAGGTGTCGCATTTCTGGAAGAAGTCTCCCGACTTCTCGCTTCTCACCAATGGAATCCAAAATTGTTGTCGACTTCCATGCTTGTCTTCTCGGGTGAAGT